AAATGATACAAAGAAAGATGTCTCTGTTTACAGCAGATAAACCCTCTTCTGCTGAATTATATAATAATTGGAGTTATAGCAATGAACAAAAAAGAAAAAACCTAAACAAAAAATTTATAAATAGAGTCAAAGCTCTAGACAAAACTTTAGATAGGATATTTTTTGTTTGGGATATACTCGAAAAAGAGACTAGATTTTGTAATGATAATCCTCAAAACGAATACTTACCTAAAATATATGATCCTTTCTTGAATGGCCCCTATCGGGGACGAATCAAAAATTTTTTTTCAACTGCAATCCTAAATGAAACTTCCAGACAAAATAACATTAACATAGAGGGTTTTTGGATAAATAAGATTCATAGTATCCTTCTTATTTTTAATTACCTAAAATTTGAAGAGATAAAAAATCCATTTGATAAAAAACCATTAACAACAAAAATTTTATATTTCTTGAACTTAATCAATGAACTTACTGAAAAACCACCATTAAATTTTAAAGAGCTTTCTTTACTTCCCGAAGAAGAACAAATAAAAATTGATTCAGAAGATAACAAAAAAAATTATAAATTTCTATTTGATGCAGTTATAAGAGACCCTAACGATAAAAAAATTAGAAAAAAACCTATCGGACTAAAAGAAATCAGTAAAAAAGTTCCTCGATGGTCGTACAAATTAATTAATGATTTGGAACAACAGGAGGGAGAAAGCCCAGAGGGGGTGGCGACGGAGTATGAGATTCGTTCACGAAAATCCAAACGTGTAGTGATTTTTACTGATAACCTACAAACTACTGATACTAATACCAAAGATATTAATAATCCTGATGAAATAGAGGAAGTGGCTTTGATACGTTATTCACAACAACCGGATTTTCGTCGAGACATAATAAAAGGTTCTATGCGCGCTCAAAGACGTAAAACAGTTATTTGGAAACTCTTTCAAGCAAATGTACATTCACCCCTTTTTTTGGATAGAATCGAAAAAGACGTTTTTTTTTCTTTTGATATCTCTGAGCCGATGAAAATGTTTTTTAAAAATTGGATGTGGAAAAACACAGAATTAACAATTTCAGATTATACCGAAAAAAAGCCAAAAGGCACTGAGAAAAACAAAGAAAAAGACAAAATAGAAGAAGACAAAAGACGAGAAAAAGCACGTATAGAAATAGCAGAAGCATGGGATAATATTATATTTGCTCAAATACTAAGAGGTCTTGTGTTAGTAACCCAATCTATTTTTAGAAAAAATATTCTATTACCCTTCTTGATAATAGTTAAAAATATTATACGTATACTACTGTTTCAATTTCCCGAATGGTCTGAGGATTTAAAGGATTGGAATAGAGAAATGCATATTAAATGTACTTATAATGGCGTCCAATTATCAGAAACAGAATTTCCGAAAAACTGGCTAACAGACGGTATTCAGATAAAGATCCTCTTTCCTTTTCGTCTGAAACCTTGGCACAAATCGAAGCTACAAAAAACTTATAACGATCCAATGAAAAAGAAAGGACAAAAAAATGATTTCTGTTTTTTAACAGTTTGGGGAATGGAAACTGAACTGCCTTTTGGCTCTCCCCAAAACCACCTTTCAGTTTTTGAACCTATTTTTAAAGAACTCAACAAAAAAATTAGAAAATGGAAAAAGCAGCGTTTTCTAGTTCTAAGAATTTTACAAGAAAAAACAAAAATTTTTCTAAATGTTTCAAAAGACATAAAAAACCAGTTTAGTAAAACCATTCTATTTCTAAAAGAAATAGTAAAAGAACTCGAAAAAATAAACCCAACTCTATTATTTGGCTTGAGAGAACTAGAAATATATCAATTAAGTGAAACTAAAAAAGAAAAAGATTCAATAAGAAATAATCAGCTAATTCATGAATCGTTCAGTAAAATTCGACCTACAGATTGCACAAATTATTCATTAACAAAAAAAAAAATACAAAATTTGACTGATAGAACAAATACACTCATAAATCAAATAGAAAAAATAAAAAAAGAGAACAAAAAAGAATTTATAATACAAAATATAAGTTCTAACAAAAACAAAATGAGTTATGATGATAAAAGATTAGAATCGCCAAAAAATATTGGGCAGGTATTAAAAAGAAGAAATGCTCGACTAATCCGTAAATCACATTATTTTATAAATTTTTTTTTCATTGAAAAGATATACATAGATATCTTTTTAGGTATCATTGATATTCGGAATATTAATGCACAATTTTTTCAGGAATCAACAAAAAAAATTCTTAATAAATATATTTACAATGATAAAGATATTTCTACTTCTAATAATGAAACAAATCAAAAAAGAATTTATAGAAAAAATAAAAGTCTAATTCACTTTATTTCGACTATAAAAAAGTCCCTTTCTACTATTAGTAATAAAAGCGCACAGACTTTTTTTGACTTATCTTACGTGTCACAAGCATATGTATTTTACAAATTATCACAACCCTCAGCCCTTAACTTATACTTATATAAGTTAAGATCCGTTTTTCAATATAATGGAACAGCTTTTTTTCTTAAGAATGAAATAAAGAATTATTTTGGTGGAACACAGAAACTATTTCATTCCAAATTAAGACATAATTCTCTTCGAAATTCGGGAATGAATCAATGGAAAAATTGGTTAAAAGGTCATGATCAATATGATTTATCTCAGATTAAATGGTCTAGCTTAGTACCACAAAAGTGGCGAAATAGAGTAAATCAACACTCTATAGCTCAAACTAACCATTTAAAGAAATGCGATTCATATGAAAATGAAAAAAACCGATTAATTCACTACGAAAAACAAAAGACTTTTGAAGCCGCCTCATTACAAAAGGAAACAGATAATTTTAAAAAACACTATAGATATGATTTTTTAGCATATAAATTTATATCATCTAAATCTATTAATTATGAAGATCAGAAGAACTCATCTATTTATGGATTACCATTACAAGTAAATAATAACCAAGAAATTTTTTATAATTACAGTACACATAAACGAAAATATTTTAATGTGCTAGGAGATATCCCTATCAATAATTATCTAGTCGAAGATGATATTATAGATATGGAGAAAAATCCGGATAGAAAATATTTTGATTGGATAATTCTCAATTTTTGTCTTAGAAAGAAAGTCGATATTGAGGCCTGGATCAATATTGATACTGACACCACTAGTACTAAATATAGTAAGACTCGGGGGAATAATTATCAACTACTTGATAAAACCGATACGCAAGGTCTTTTTTATCTCACGATTCCTCAAAATCAAGAAATCAACCTATCCAATACAAAAAAAAACCTTTTTGATTGGATGGGAATGAATGAAGAAATACGAAGTTGTGCCGTATCAAATCTGGATCGTTGGTTTTTCCCAGAATTTTTGATACTTTATAACACGTATAAGATTAAACCATGGGCCATTCCAATCAAATTAATTCTTTTTAATTTGAATATAAATGAAAATGCTAGTGAAAATAAAAGCATCACTGGAAAGAAAAAAAGAAATATATCAATATTTTCGAATGAAAAAAAATCTCTTGAATCAGAAAACCGAAATCAAGTAAAAAAAGAATCCGCAAGCCAAGCAGATTTTGAATCATCTCTCTCAAAGCAAGACAAAGATATTGAAGAAGATTTTGTGGGATCAGACATGAAAAAAGATATAAATAAAAAACAATACAAGAACAATACGGAAGCGGGGTTTGATTTCTTCCTAAAAAGGTATTTGCGTTTTCAATTGAGATGGGATGGTGTTTTAAATAAAAAAATGATCGATAACATCAAAGTATATTGCCTCCTGCTTAGACTGATAAATCCAAGAGAAATTTTTATATCCTCTATTCAAAGGGGCGAATTGAGCCTAGATATTCTACTGATTCAGAAAGATTTAACTCTTATAGAATTGACGAAAAAGGGAATATTGATTATTGACCCAATCCGTCTGTCTATAAAAAATGAAGGACAATTTATTCTATATCAAGCCGTAGGTATTTCATTGGTTCATAAGAGTAAGCATGAAATAAATCAAAAGTACTTAACAAGAAGCACTGTTGATAACAAGAATTATGCTGAATTCATTGCAAAATATCAAAAAATGACTGGAAATAAAGACAACAATCATTATGATTTGTTTGTCCCTGAAAACATTTTATCCCCTAGACGTCGTAGAGAATTGCGAATTCTAATTTGTTTGAATTCTAGGAATGGAAATGGTATGCCTCGAAATGCAGCATTTTGCAATGGTAAGAAGGAAAACAGTCAAGTTTTGGATAAAAGCAAAAGAGATACAACTAAACTAATTAAATTAAAATTATTTCTTTGGCCTAATTATCGATTCGAAGATTTAGCTTGTATGAATCGATATTGGTTTGATACCCATAATGGCAGTCGTTTCAGTCTGGTAAGGATACATATGTATCCGCGATTCAAAATTCGTTAGTTAATGGTAGATTTGTTTTTCCTATATTTCCTGTAGTATGATCTATGAAAACAAAGAAATGCACACATGCATTGGCTTACATTTCATTCTGATACATGATTCATTGACATATCAATTAGATCTATAAATGATCACCAAAATCCTCTTTTTTTCATTTTAGGTCTAAATTTTTATCTTTTGTGAGTGCCGAAAAGAAGATTTTGGTATACCTATTCGAATACAATTTTATTTGATCAAATTTGGAATTATTAACAAAATTAAGATTAGTGTATTGTGTATACTAAATTAAAATGAATGGCATTATTATTATTGATCAATAAAACCACCTAACACTAAAAAAAGGATAGGAACAAAGTGGGGGGCAGATTTCATTTTATGGTAAAAAATTCATTCATCTCGGGTATTTCGCAAGAAGAAAAAGAAGAAAAAGTAGGATCTGTTGAATTTCAAATACGCAGCCTCACCAATAGGATACGAAAACTTTCTTCACATTTGGAATTGCACAGAAAAGACTATTTATCTCAGAGAGGCCTACGTCAAATTTTGGGAAAACGCCAACGGCTGCTGTCTTATTTGTCAAAGAAAAATAGAATATGTTATAAAGAATTAATTAATCAGTTGGATATTCGGGAATCAAAAACTCGCTAATTTGAAAAAGCAGTTTATTTTGAATTATTTGATTTATTAGATCTTGAATTTGAATTTTAATGAACTTATTTTAGTTTTCAGCAATTCATGAAAGACTGAATCGAGGAAAAACCTATGAATATACCAGCTACAAGAAACGACCTCATGGTAGTAAATATGGGTCCCCACCACCCATCAATGCATGGTGTTCTTCGACTCATCGTTACTCTAGATGGTGAAGATGTTATTGACTGTGAACCAATATTGGGCTATTTACACCGAGGGATGGAAAAAATTGCGGAAAACCGAACAATTATACAATATCTGCCTTATGTAACCCGTTGGGATTATTTAGCTACTATGTTCACAGAAGCAATAACCGTAAATGGCCCGGAGCAGTTGGGAAATATTCAAGTGCCTAAAAGAGCCAGCTATATCCGAGTAATTATGTTGGAGTTGAGTCGTATAGCTTCTCATCTGCTATGGCTCGGCCCTTTTATGGCAGATATTGGTGCACAGACGCCTTTCTTCTATATTTTCCGAGAAAGAGAATTAATATATGATCTATTCGAAGCTGCCACCGGTATGAGAATGATGCATAATTATTTTCGTATCGGAGGAGTAGCTGCTGATCTACCTCATGGCTGGATAGATAAATGTTTGGATTTTTGCGATTATTTTTTAACAGGAATCGCTGAATATCAAAAACTTATTACACGAAATCCTATTTTTTTAGAACGAGTTGAAGGAGTAGGCATTATTGGTACAGAGGAAGTAATAAATTGGGGTTTATCAGGCCCAATGCTGCGGGCTTCCGGAATACAATGGGATCTTCGTAAAGTTGATCATTATGAGTGTTACGACGAATTTGATTGGGAAGTCCAGTGGCAAAAAGAAGGAGATTCGTTAGCTCGTTATCTAGTCCGAATTGGTGAAATGACAGAATCCATAAAAATTATTCAACAGGCTCTGGAAGGAATTCCGGGAGGGCCATATGAGAATTTAGAAATCCGATACTTTGATAGAGAAAAGAATCCCAAATGGAATGATTTTGAATATCGATTTATTAGTAAAAAACCTTCTCCTACATTTGAATTACCGAAACAAGAACTCTATGTTAGAGTCGAAGCCCCAAAAGGAGAATTGGGAATTTTTCTGATAGGGGATCAGGGTGGTTTTCCTTGGAGATGGAAAATTCGCCCACCAGGTTTTATCAATTTGCAAATTCTTCCTCAGTTAGTTAAAAGAATGAAATTGGCTGATATTATGACGATACTAGGTAGCATAGATATCATTATGGGAGAAGTTGATCGTTGAAATGATAATTGATACGACAGAAGTACAAGATATCAATTCTTTTTCTAGATTGGAGTTTTTAAAAGAGGTCTACGGAATTATATGGGCCCTTATTCCTATTTTTACTCTTGTATTGGGAATCACAATAGGCGTACTGGTAATTGTATGGTTAGAAAGAGAAATATCCGCAGGACTGCAGCAACGTATTGGACCTGAATACGCCGGCCCTTTGGGAGTTCTTCAAGCTCTAGCAGATGGGACAAAACTTCTTTTCAAAGAAAATCTTCTTCCATCGAGAGGAGATACTCGTTTATTCAGTATCGGACCGTCCATAGCAGTCATATCAATTTTAGTAAGCTATTCAGTAGTTCCTTTTGGCTATCACCTTGTTTTAGCGGATCTCAATATCGGTGTTTTTTTATGGATTGCCATTTCCAGTATTGCTCCCATTGGACTTCTTATGTCAGGATACGGGTCCAATAATAAATATTCCTTTTTAGGCGGTCTACGAGCTGCTGCTCAATCAATTAGTTATGAAATACCATTAACTTTATGTGTGTTATCAATATCTCTACGTGTGATTCGTTGAGACATAAATTTTTCTCTATTACTTCCTCTCTATTCTTTTCTTTCTAGGAAAGGGGTAGAATGAATTGAGTAGATATCTTCATTTTTTTATTCATTAGTCGGATTGATGAACTAAATCAGATAGTTGGATGAGTGAAAGAGAACAGCTTCTATATAAATTCGCAGTAAAGATATTGAGTCTCATTTTCTATGTATAAGAGTTAGAGAGTTGAGCGGAAATAAACAGAAGCAGAAGATACCGTTTACCCCAAGATTGGTTGATTAGTCATCCTGACTTGAAGCGGGCTCAAAAGATCAACCGTATTGAGTTTTCACTATCGTTTGTATGTATTTTCATACATGTATTACCATAAAAGAAAAGGCGATTGAACAAAAACGAGTGGATAGGTAGAAACACCAAGATACGCAAAGGATTAGTAATGTAGATCCTGTAAATTATCCAAAAGTAGACATTTCTACATAATATACAAAGAATACTAATTGGGGCTTTAAATTTGTAGAAGTTATAAGGCAGTACTCCCCACGATTCCGATCCAGAGTATGCTCCTATCCGCCAATTAAATAAATGACTATTGGGAACGAAATAATCCCTTTTTTGATTTTGTAAGCCCCCTTTTTTCAGAAACAGAAAGAAGAATAGGAACGAAAAAAAGAAAGGAATACAAAAGAATAAACAAGATCTTTTTTATTCTTTTTTTCTTATATCCAGATTTATATCGATACAATTCGTGTCATAATTCATGAATTAAAATTAATGTAATATATAATTCTTTTTCGTAAGTGAAAATGATGGGTTATTGATTTTTTTTACAAGGAGTATTTTATTGAAGAATCAAGTTATTACTCAACAAAGAAAAATTTAAATGATTATGGAAATTTAAAAAAAAGGATGAGATCAATTCAGAAGTATTTTTTTTTTTTTATTTATTATTAATTCAATTTATTAATTTATTAAATTAATAATAAATTGAATTCTTTATTATTAATTATTAATATTAATTATATTTATATTAATTATTATTTTTTTTTATTAAAATTTATTAAAACATAACAGACAGAATTCAATTGGTCTAATTTTGGACCGTATGATAGATTTGAATCTTATCTATCGTATAACCAAGCATCGCAAGATAAAAGGACTCGGTCCTTAGATTTTTTTATGGCCCTTCAGGAGCCGTATGAGGTGAAAATCTCATGTACGGTTTTGGAATAGCGATGGAAACAGTGATGGTACCGCCGACTATGATTATCTAATAGTTCAAGTACAGTTGATATAGTTGAGGCGCAATCAAAATATGGTTTTTGGGGATGGAATTTGTGGCGTCAACCTATAGGGTTTATCGTTTTTCTAATTTCTTCCCTAGCAGAATGTGAGAGATTGCCTTTTGATTTACCAGAAGCGGAAGAAGAATTAGTAGCAGGTTATCAAACCGAATATTCGGGGATAAAATTTGGTTTATTTTATGTTGCTTCCTATCTAAACCTATTAGTTTCGTCATTATTTGTAACAGTTCTTTACTTGGGCGGTTGGAATATCTCTATTCCGTATATATTTGTTTCGGAGCTTTTTGAAATAAATCAACAATATGAGGTTTTTGGGGCGACAATTGGTATCTTTATTACATTAGCTAAAACTTATTTGTTTTTGTTCATTCCTATCGCAACAAGATGGACTTTACCTAGGCTAAGAATGGACCAACTGTTGAATCTTGGATGGAAATTTCTTTTACCTATTTCTCTCGGTAATCTATTATTAACAACTTCTTTCCAACTCTTTTCACTGTAAAGGAATATGATATTCTATATTCACAACTTGGCTTAAACAAGAGAAATAAACAAACATCAAATTATTCATATATATTCACGATATGTTCCCTATGGTAACTGGGTTCATGAATTATGGTCAACAAACCGTACGAGCTGCAAGGTACATTGGTCAAAGTTTCATGATTACCTTATCCCACGCAAATCGTTTACCTGTAACTATTCAATATCCTTATGAAAAATTAATCACCGCGGAGCGTTTCCGCGGTCGAATCCATTTTGAGTTTGATAAATGTATTGCTTGTGAAGTATGTGTTCGTGTGTGTCCTATAGATCTACCCGTCGTCGATTGGAAATTGGAAACTGATATTCGCAAGAAACGGTTGCTTAATTACAGTATTGATTTCGGAATCTGTATATTTTGTGGTAACTGCGTTGAGTATTGTCCAACAAATTGTTTATCAATGACTGAAGAATATGAACTTTCTACTTATGATCGTCATGAATTAAATTATAATCAAATTGCTTTGGGTCGTTTACCAATATCAGTAATTGACGATTATACAATTCGAACAATTTTGAATTCGCCTCAAATAAAAAATAAGTAACTCCTTTGATTCAAGAAAATTTTCGAATTATTAAGTACTAAGGTTCCTTTCGTTTTGTTTGGTCACACCCTACAAATCCCAACTATTCATTAGTTGGTAATAATCACGTATTAATTTGGATTGAAAATCGAGTAATTAATGTCTATATAATTATTTCGAAATATAGTTTCGGATTTGAACTACTCTTTCTTTCAGATAAAGAATGAAATTAGTCCAATATCTGTACCCACATTAATTCACATCCCTGAGGATTTCATTCAATTAGGAATTGATTATAAATCATACAAAATTTTTTCTGGTCGGGTCTCAATAAGGTCATGAAAAAAATTTCGATTTTTTATCTCTTTTTTTACATATAATGGATTTGCCTGGACCAATACATGATTTTCTTTTAGTCTTTCTGGGATCAGTTCTTATATTAGGAGGTATAGGAGTAGTATTATTTACCAACCCAATTTATTCTGCTTTTTCATTGGGACTTGTTCTTGTTTGTATATCCTTATTCTATATTCTATTAAACTCTTATTTTGTAGCTGCGGCACAACTCCTTATTTACGTGGGAGCTATAAATGTTTTAATCATATTTGCTGTGATGTTCATGAATGGTTCAGAATATTACAAAGATTTTAATCTTTGGACCGTTGGAGATGGGGTTACTTTGCTGGTTTGTAC